GATAAGATGCCTGAATAAAAGGATTATTTTGATAGAATAAATCATGTAAAAAATTACTCTTGTTGCAATTTTAAGAATTAAACTTATCTTTGATTTTCAAAAAATCAAGTGCATCTTACACTTAATTACAAAAAGATAAGCTAAAATAAGCTATTAGGTTCATACCCTAATTATAGAATTAACAATCTTCTTTTTAATAAAAAAAAATTCCACAATAAATTTATTTATGTTAACTATGGCTGTTGGGGTTGTATTAACATTAAGTTCTAATAATATATTAATATTATGAGTTGGGCTAGAACTGTCTATAATTTCTTATATTCCCATAATAACTACGGAGGGGGCTAGAGGGGGTGAGTCCTCAATTAAATATTTTATTGTTCAAAGTGTTAGGTCATGTATATTGATTTTGGGTATACTTTTTATATTAATGCACAATTTAGCATTTGATTATTTTATGGTAATTTCTCTTTCTATTAAGGTTGGACTAGCTCCATTCCACAGTTGGGTTCTTAGGTTAGTTGAAGGATTAAATTATACTCTTCTTTTTATTTTATTAACTATTATGAAGATTTCACCCATCTTTATTATGAGTTTATCAAATTTCGATTTAACATTAATAGTTATTTTAACTTTACTGATTGGATCCATTTCAGGATTAAATCAAAACTCAATTCGTAAAATATTAGCATATTCATCTATTTATAACCTTGGATTTATTTTTTCCGTAGTTTATCTAAACAGAATATGATCCGTATATTTATTTATGTACATAACTGTCTTGTTAACAGTGATTTTATTAATGAAATTTATAAATATTAATTATTTAAATCAGTTATTGTTAAATAACTTTGATCAGAAAAATAAGGTAATCTTGTGAATTTGCATGCTTTCCATAGGGGGTATACCCCCCATATTAGGGTTTTTAAATAAGATTATTATTTTTGAAGTAATAATTTTACATGAATATTACTTTACATTATTAATTATGATTTTATCATCTCTCATGGTTATGTTTTTTTATATTCGTATTTCATTAATTTCAGTAGTCAATTTTAGAGCAACTTTTAAGTGGAATTTTTTCTTAAGAAGTCCTATAAACTATTCCTTGGGAATAATTAATTTACTCTTATTTCCTGTGTTTATCTTAATTAAGTCAATCCTATAGCTAGGACTTTAAGTTAAGTTTAAACTAATAACCTTCAAAGTTTTAAATATTTTTTAAGTCTTAAAATAAATTATCATTAAACTTGCAATTTAATATTTTTCTTAAACTATAAGACTTAGTTTCTACTAAGAGAATATTAATTCATGAATAAATTTACAGTTTATTACTTTAATCAGACATCTTAGTTAATGAACAAATGATTATTTTCTACTAATCATAAAGACATTGGAACAATATACTTTATTTTAGGAATTTGATCGGGAATAGTAGGTATAATATTAAGTATAATTATCCGTATTGAATTAGCCCATCCTGGCCCTTTTTTGGGGAATGATCAAATTTATAATGTTATTGTAACTTCCCATGCTTTTATTATAATTTTCTTTATAGCTATACCAATTATAATTGGTGGGTTTGGGAATTGATTATTGCCCTTAATAATTGGTGCGCCAGATATGGCTTTTCCTCGAATAAACAATATGAGATTTTGATTATTACCGCCCTCACTAACACTACTAATAGTTAGGTCTATAATTGAAATGGGAGCAGGAACCGGATGGACTGTCTACCCACCCCTGTCTTCTAATATTGCTCACTCTGGTCCTAGAGTAGATTTAGCTATTTTTTCCCTTCATTTAGCGGGTATTTCCTCAATTCTAGGGGCAGTTAATTTTATTACAACAGTAATTAATATACGATCAATTGGATTAAATTTGGATCGTACTCCCCTTTTTGTTTGATCAGTTTTAATTACTGCAATTTTACTCTTGCTCTCTTTACCAGTTCTTGCTGGAGCAATTACTATATTGTTAACAGACCGTAACATCAACACTTCATTCTTTGATCCTTCAGGTGGTGGGGATCCAATTTTATACCAACACTTATTTTGATTCTTTGGGCACCCTGAAGTATATATTTTAATTCTTCCTGGATTTGGATTAATTTCACATATTATTACTCAAGAAAGGGGGAAAAATGAATCATTCGGTTATATTGGAATGGTTTATGCAATGATGTCAATTGGATTGCTGGGGTTTGTTGTATGAGCTCATCATATATTTACAGTAGGCATAGATGTTGACACCCGAGCTTATTTTACATCAGCAACAATAATTATTGCAGTTCCTACCGGTATTAAAATTTTCAGATGAATAGCTACAATACACGGAGTGTCATATAAAATATCCATTTCTATAATGTGATCTTTAGGTTTTGTATTCCTATTTACAATTGGGGGGTTGACAGGTATTGTGCTTTCTAATTCATCAATTGATGTAGTCTTGCATGATACATATTATGTAGTTGCTCACTTTCATTACGTGCTTTCTATGGGTGTAGTGTTTACAATTATAGCCGGGTTTATTCAATGGTATCCATTATTTACGGGTATTTCAATAAATCCTAACTGATTGAAAATTCAGTTTTCTATTATATTCATTGGAGTAAATGTAACTTTTTTGCCCCAACACTTTTTAGGATTAAGCGGCATACCTCGACGTTACTCTGATTACCCTGACATATATATTACATGAAATGTAGTTTCTTCAATCGGAAGTATTATCTCCCTAGTGAGAGTTATAATTATAATTTTCATTATTTGAGAAAGAATACTATCTAAACGGCTGTGTATTTTTCAAAATAATAATCAATCTTCAATTGAATGATTACAAAAATTGCCACCCGAAGAACATTCTTACAGCGAGTTGCCTTTGTTATTTAATTAATTTCTAATATGGCAGATTAGTGCAATGAACTTAAGATTCTTATATAAATATACATATTTTATTAGAAATTCTAACCTGATTAAACTTGTCTTATCAAGATGCAGTTTCACCTAATATAGAAGAATTGGTCATTTTAAATGACCATGCATTAATAATTTTAATTATTATTACAACTACAGTATCTTATATAATTGTTTTCATAACAATTAATAAATATACAAATCGATTCTTATTTGAGGGGCAAATGATTGAATTACTCTGAACTATATTGCCAGCAATTATATTAATTTTTATCGCTCTCCCCTCTCTTCGGATTTTATATATACTAGAAGAAATTAACAACCCAATAATTACAATTAAAGCGGTAGGCCATCAATGATACTGATCTTATGAATACTCAGACTTCAAAAAAATTGAGTTTGATTCATATATAAAACCCCTACCCGAACTAAGAAGAGAGGAGTTCCGTCTCCTAGATGTTGACAATATACTAGTACTACCTTTTAATATTCAAACTCGTATATTAATTACATCATCTGATGTAATTCATTCATGAACAATCCCTTCCTTAGGACTTAAGGTAGATGCATCCCCAGGGCGGTTAAATCAAGGGTGTGTAAATATTTTACGGCCAGGTTTATTTTTAGGACAATGTTCAGAAATTTGTGGATCTAACCACAGATTTATACCAATTATGCTTTATAGGGTAAATTTAACTCAATTCTTAAGATGATTGAATAATTATTCATTAAGTTACTTAAATGCAAGTATTGATCTTTTAAATCAAATTATAGTAATTAGCGATTACTCTTAGTGGAAGAATTTAGTTTAATGTAAAACATTATTTTGTCAAAATAAAAATATTTTATAAAATAATTCTTTTTGCCTCAAATATCACCAATATGATGAATATCTTTAATAATTTTATTTATTTTTATAATATTAATATTTAATTCAATAATTTATTTCATTTTTTCTAGAAAAATGGATATTAAATTAAGACTAGAAAATAAACAACTAACCTGAAAATGATAACTAACTTATTTTCTGTGTTTGATCCGTGTACTGGTACACTATCATTAAATTGAATATCGACAGCTTTAGGACTTTTAATATTACCAATAAATTTCTGATTTTTATCAAATAAAATAATAATTATATTTCAGAAAGTTATTTACACCCTTAATAGTGAAATATCCAATTTAATAAAATATAATGGAAGAACAATATTTATATTAAGAATTTTCCTACTTATTTTTTATAACAATATAATAGGATTATTACCTTATGTTTTCACCTCCTCTTCACATTTGGTCTTTTGTTTATCAATTGCACTACCAATATGACTTTCTTTTATAATTTATGGCTGATTAAATAAAACAAACAAAATATTCGAACATCTAGTTCCTGTCGGGACTCCAAGAGTCCTTATACCGTTTATGGTTATTATTGAATCAATTAGAAACCTAATTCGACCCGGCTCACTGGCAGTTCGATTAACTGCTAATATAATTGCAGGGCATTTATTAATATCCCTTTTGGGAAATAATGTATGTAACTCATTTGTGATAATATTATCATCGATAATTTTGTTGATTATTTTAATATTATTTGAGACTGCAGTAGGGATTATTCAATCCTATGTGTTTATAACATTAACAACACTATATTCTAGAGAAATTTAAAATGAATAATCACCCATTTCATTTAGTAGATAACAGGCCATGACCTTTAGTAGGATCAGTCGGCCTAATAACAACTACTTCAGGCATAATTATATGATTCCATAATTTAGATATAAAACTACTTTTATTGGGCATTTTGTTAATTATTTTAACAATAATTCAATGATGGCGGGATGTAGTTCGTGAATCAACTTTCCAGGGATTACATACTAAAAAAGTTATTATCAGAATAAAATGAGGTATAATCCTTTTTATTACATCAGAAGTACTATTTTTTTCCTCTTTTTTTTGGGCATTTTTACATAGGAGACTATCACCAAATGTAGAAATCGGTATTCAATGACCTCCTGTAGGAATTAAGCCATTTAATCCAATAAATATTCCTATATTAAATACTATAATTTTGTTATCCTCAGGAATTTCTATAACTTGGGCTCATAATTCAATTCTTATAAAAAATTACTCACAAACTATTCAAAGAATAGTTATTACTGTAACTCTCGGGGTTTATTTCTCCATACTTCAAATATATGAGTATATTGAATCACCCTTCTGTATTTCAGACTCCGTCTATGGGTCAACATTCTTTATAAGGACAGGATTTCATGGGCTACATGTAATTATTGGGACTATTTTCATCATAGTTAGGTTATACCGAGTCAAAAAACTCCACATATCTAGGGATCATCATGTAGGATTTGAAACAGCGGCTTGATACTGGCATTTTGTCGACGTAGTCTGACTATTCTTGTACATAATAGTATACTGATGAGGAATTTAACTTAATTATTATAATAAGTATATTAAGCTTCCAACTTAATGGTTCATTAATTGAATTAAGTAATAAACTTACTTTTAATTAATTTCTTATTAATTTGCTTTATTTTAGTAATTATTTCCCTTATAATCTTGATTTTAGGAAAAAAATCATCTGTGGACTTTGAAAAATCTTCACCGTTTGAATGTGGGTTCAACCCTATCTCTTATAAGCGCCTACCCTTCTCTATTCACTTCTTCCTGATTGCAGTAATTTTTCTGGTTTTTGATATTGAAGTGATTATTATCATTCCCTCAATTTTAACTATAAAGTTCTCAGTTGTCCAAAGTTGATTAATTACTTTAATTTTATTTATTATTATTTTAATATTAGGGTTAGCCCACGAATGAAAAAATGGAATACTAAAGTGAGCTATCTAGGATTATATTTAATAATAATATTTAATTTGCAATTAAAAGGTACTCTTAAGAGTTAATCTTAACAAAAAAGTAAAAAATTTACATTTAATTTCGACTTAAATTTAGGAGCTAATTTCCTATGTTAATTAATCGAAGCCAAAGCAAGAGGTATCTCATTGTTAATGAGACTAATGAATTAATTTCCGGTTAAAAGAGATCAAGTAAAAGTTTAGCTTCTAACTACAACTTATAGCGGTTTAATTCCGTTTATCTCTTTATTCATATAGTTTAAATAAAACATTTTATTTTCGTTAAAAAAAAAGATTACTTTCTTATGAATTATATTTTAAGAAATAACNNTTTCTTCCTAATATCTTCAATATTATGCTTTACTTAAGCTATTAAAATTAAGCTATTAATAATAGCCAAATGAAGAACGAAATCATAAAAATTTTTATATTATTCATAATAATGTGTTGGATAAAAAATGAAGTCTTTATTAAATATATAGACAAACCTATAGCACCGTAGTATTCCCCCCAACAGCATAAATTAGTTATACTTGCTGAGCCAATTTTATATAGGTATTTGTACCCATAAAAGGTATGGCTATATATATATCATATTAACCTATTAAATAAATAAAAATTAATTTTAAATAAATAATTAAAGTTGAATGACTCTAAGCCAATTCACATACCTATTATTACCATAATAATTGATAATACTTTTAGATTAAGAGGGAGGATAATAAATAAAAGATCTAAGTTAATTATTCACATAATTATAGAACCGAAAAATACAGAAAAAAAAGAAAGACAAGAAATTCTTATTAATATAAAATTTAAACTATCAATTATTTTATTATAAGAAATAAATTTATTATTATATATTATTCTATAATAAAACAAGCGAATACTATACATTATAGTTATACCCAATCTTAAGTAGATTATAAAAAAAATAAGCAAATTTATATTAAAAATTACAGACCCCTCTACAATTAAATCCTTTGAATAAAATCCAGAGAGGAAAGGAATTCCACATAATGCTATTCTAGCAATATTAAAAGACGCAGTGGTTAGAGGTATAGACATACAAACCGAACCTATTAATCGAATATCCTGATTATCATTCATATAATAAATAAAAATCCCTGAACATAGAAAAATAAGAGATTTAAATATTGCATGACTAATTAAGTGAAAAAAAGATAAATCAACCAGACCTAGGAACAATGAGGTTATTATTAATCCTAATTGGCTAAGAGTTGATAAAGCAATGATTTTTTTCAAGTCAAATTCATAATTTGCACACAATGAAGATATTACCATAGTAATTATTCTTAGGAATAAGAAAAAGTAGTTTATAAAATTAAGTATATTAAAAAATCGAATTAAAAGATAGACTCCAGCAGTTACTAAAGTAGAAGAATGAACTAGGGAAGAAACTGGCGTAGGGGCAGCTATAGCTGCCGGTAATCAACAAGAAAAGGGAATCTGAGCACTCTTTGTAAAGCATGATAAAAATATTAAATAATAAAGCTTTTTTTCAAAAAATTCCAAATAAAAAATAAAATGTCAACTCCCATAAGACATTATCCAAGAAATACAAATCAATAAACCAATATCTCCTAGACGATTTGTTAAACAAGTTACTAAGCCTGCTAAGTATCTTTTTACAGAATTGTAATAAATTACTAAACAGTAAGAAACCAGCCCCAGCCCATCTCAACCCAATATAATTCTTAATAGATTGGGGCTCATAATTATCAAAATTATACTGAAAACAAATAAAACTACTAAAAACAAAAACCGGATAGAGCTATAGCTCAGCCCCCCTATGTAATTATATCTATAAATAATTACTATTGAAGAAATAAATATAACCACGGATATAAAAATTAATGAAAGCCAATCAAGAATAATAACAAAATACAATGATAAAGAATTTAAAGTTATTAACTTATATTCAAATATTATGAAGTAATTATTCAAATTAAAAAAAATACATGTATAAAAAGATATTAATGAAAAAATAAATATCGTAAGGGACCAAATAAAATAAAAATTAATCTTCAAGGTCTAAAGAAAAATTTTTCTTCTAAGAAACCACAATTCTTTATTTTTTATAAACTACTTAAACTAAATTACTAAATCCAAAATTATTAAAAGGAAAAAAATAGGAACTAGGTGAACAAAAATTAATAAATATTCACGAGTATACCCATATACATAACAATATGAATTAAAAAATTGACCATGCTGTGTAAATCTAAACAAATAAAATCTAAAACAAGCTCTAAAAAAAGAAATAAAAAAAAGGTAATATAAAGAAAAACTCCAATAATTTATTATACAATTAATAATAAAAACTTCTCTAATAAAATTAATCCTAGGAGGACATCTTATATTAAAAGAACATATTAAAAATCATAGTAATGATATGCTAGGTATGATAACCATTAATCCCTTGTTAATATAAAACCTCCGACTTAATAAGCGTTCATAAGAAATATTTGCAAGACAAAAAAGACCAGAAGAACATAAACCGTGCCTAATTATCATTAAATAACAAGATACAACCCCCCACTTAGTCATAGTAATTACAGACATCAAACATATACTCATATGAGCTACAGAAGAATAAGCAATTAAACACTTTACGTCACCTTGAATCAAGCAAACTACACTAACCAAGATACAACCAACAACCCCAAGTGAATACAAAATATAATTAAAATCCTGAAAAAGAAACTCATATATAAACATGAAACGAATTAACCCGTATCCTCCAATTTTCAATAAAACTCCTGCTAGAATTATAGAACCAGAAATAGGAGCTTGAACATGAGCTTTAGGCAACCAAAAATGAACCATGAATATGGGAAGTTTAACTAAAAAAGCAAACACCATACAAAAATAAACAATGAAATTAAATTCGTATCCAAAATTATAATCAAAAAAAATACTATTGTAATTAGTATATAAATATACTAATATAAGAAGCAGTGGTAAAGAAGCAAATAAGGTATAAAAAAATAAGTACAAACCAGATATTAAACGTTCAGGCTGATAACCTCAACCAATAATTATAATTATTAATGGAATCAACCTAAATTCAAAAAAAACGTAAAATAAAATTATATTTAAAACAGAGAAAACTATAACTAAGAATAAACATAAAATCAAATTTAATAACAAATAATAATTTTTATTTGAATATGAATAAAAATATTGCATAGAAATTACTATTAACGAACTAATTATAAGACTTAACAAAATTAATATATAAGAAATCATATCAATACCAAAAAAGTAAGAAACAATACAATAAAAATTATTATAGTAGGAAATTACAAAAAAAACAGCAAGAACTAAAAGCCCTAATTGGTATAAATACCAAGAATTACTAATTAAAAACAGAGGGGTCATAAAAATTAAATATAAATAAAATTTTATCATTACTAAAATAAGATTAACGAATTTAAGTAGTCATTACCATGACAACGAATCATATACACTAAGACCCTTAACCCCAATACCCCTTCACATACATAAAAAGTCATGAAAAATACATAGATATAAAAGCTATACTGATATATTAAACAAAAAAATATAATTAATAAAAGTAAAGAAAGAACAATAAATTCCAGGCTAATCAAACATAAAAATAAATGTTTACGAATAAAAATCAAAGATATTAAACTTATAAAAAAGAAATACAATACAAAAAATAAATTCATAAGTTTTAATAATTTAAACAAAATATTAGTTTTGTAAACTAAACTTAAGAAATCAATCTTTTAAAACATCAGTAAAACGTATCATTAACGTATCTTAAATACCCAAAATTTATATTTTAAATAAAATATATACTGAAATTAAGTTTATAATCTTAAAAGCTATAATTGTATACTCCTCAATTATCCCATTCTTATACAACCCTATGTCCATAGGAATTATACTACTCATTAGTACAATTTCAATGATTTTATTAATTAATAAAATAATAATATCTTCATGATTCTCCATAATTACATTTCTAATAATAATTGGAGGACTATTAATTATTTTTACCTACATAAGAAGAATCGCATCAAACGAAAAGTTTAAACTTAATATCAAAATTATCTTTACAATAATTGTAATTATAACATTATCAGAAGATATACTTAATAGTAATCAAACTGAAGAAACCGAAAATCTATTAATACTTAATGACGCAGAAACAATGTCTATAATAAAATTATATAACACAAAATCAATATTATTAACAATAATATTAGTAATTTACTTATTATTAACAATAATTATTGTATCAATAATTGTAAAACACAATAAGGGTCCATTGCGATCAAAAATATATGAATAAATCTTTACGAAAGAGAGACCCATTAATTAAAATCATTAATTATTCCCTAATCGATTTACCAGCTCCATTAAATCTATCTTCATGATGAAATTTTGGTTCAATCCTAGGACTATGTTTAATAATCCAGATGATTTCAGGAATCCTCCTATCTATACACTATACCTCCAATATTGAAATAGCATTCAATAGAGTAAGTCACATCTCACGAGATGTAAACTACGGATGAATAATACGAACTATTCATTCAAACGGGGCATCACTGTTCTTTATTTGCATATACCTTCATACTGGACGTGGAATATACTACGGATCTTACAAATATATCAAAACGTGAACAATAGGGGTTATCATTATATTAATAACTATGGCTACAGCTTTTCTTGGCTATGTCCTACCATGAGGCCAAATATCATTTTGGGGGGCAACAGTTATTACTAATCTACTTTCTGCAATTCCTTATATCGGATCAGAATTAGTAAAATGAATTTGGGGGGGGTTCGCGGTTGACAACGCAACTCTTTCACGATTCTTCAGATTGCATTTCATATTACCATTTATTATTGCAATACTAACAATTATCCATTTATTTTTCCTCCATCTAACAGGATCCAATAATCCAATTGGATTAGAATCTAATATAGACAAGATTCCCTTCCACCCATACTTTTCAATTAAGGATATTATGGGATTTTCAATCATCATTTCTCTATTAATAACATTAAATTTCATAGAACCATACATATTATCCGACCCTGATAATTTTACCCCCGCTAATCCAATAAGAACACCGGTTCACATTCAACCAGAATGATATTTCTTATTCGCTTATGCAATCTTACGATCAATCCCTAACAAACTGGGGGGGGTTATAGCCCTATTTTTTTCTATTTTAATTCTACTAATTTTACCGTTCTCCATAAAAATAAAATTTAAAGGACTCCCATTTTATCCTATTAACCAAGCTATATTCTGAATGTATGTTTCGATGGTAGTTATACTTACATGAATCGGAGCCCGGCCAGTAGAACTACCATTCACTGATACAGGGATAATCCTCACTGTAATATACTTCTTATATTTTATCCTAGACCCTCTTATAGCAAAATTATGAGACAAACTTACAAGATAGAATAAAGCTATTTAGCTTAAAAAAAGCATATATTTTGAAAATATAAGATATCTCATTTAATAGCTTTACAAAAAAAAATGATAAAAATTAATAACCTTAACTAAAACAAAAAATAAAAAATAGTTTATAGATAAAGGAAGATAACATTTTCAAGCCATATATATTAACTTATCATAGCGATAACGAGGTAAAGAACAACGAACTCAAATAAAAAAATAGCAAAAAATAATAATCTTAATAAAAAACAAAAAAGAAACAAAATCCCCCCCAAAAAAAATCAGCCTAGTAATCATCCTTATGAAAATAATTCTAGAATATTCAGAAATAAAAAGAAGGGCAAACCCCCCTGAACCATATTCCACATTAAACCCAGAAACTAATTCCCTTTCTCCTTCAGAAAAATCGAAAGGAGTACGATTGGTTTCAGCTAAACAACAAGACAATCAAACAAAAAATAGGGGAAAAGATAAAAAGATAAACCAGAAATTATTATACAAACCAATATGAATAAAATTATACCTATCAATAATAATAAAATAACTTAATAAAATTAATGACAAAGAAATTTCGTAAGAAATAGCCTGAGACACACTACGAATACAACCTAGCATAGAATACATTCTATTTGAAGATCAACCACAAACAATTAAACCATATACTCTCAAAGTAGAACAACATAAAAAAAACAAAAATCCGAACCCTAAATTCAAATTATTAAAAAAATAAGGAAATATAACCCATAAAAATAAGGATTGCATTAAACTTAAAAAAGGACAAAAAATATAAAAAATAAAATTTGAATTCATTGGGAAAGAGTTCTCCTTTAAAAAAAGCTTTGCCCCATCACCAAAAGGTTGCAAAATACCTAAATACCCCACCTTATTAGGACCCTTACGAATTTGTATATAACTTAACACCTTTCGCTCTAAAAGAGTAAAAAACCCAACAGAAACCAGGACTATAACTAACAAAATTAAACTAGTTAATAAATAAATTGTTAAATGTAATTAAATTACTTAATTAAATTCTAAATTTAATGCACTAATCTGCCAAATTAACCATTATTTTCATTCATAACTAAAAACAATAAATAATTGTCCTTCTTGGTCCTTTCGTACTAAAAAAGAATAACTGTTATTAGATAGAAACCAACCTGGCTCACACCGGTTTGAACTCAAATCATGTAAGAATATAATAGTCGAACAGACTAAAAATTAAAGAACCTGCCCCATAATTTTTTCTTAATTCAACATCGAGGTCGCAAACTTTAATATAAATTAGAACTCCCCATCAAAATTACGCTGTTATCCCTAAGGTAACTTAATCTCACAATCTACAAAATAGGATCCAATAATCAAAAATATATGAAAAAATAAAATAAAGTTGAAAATTTATTTGTCACCCCAACAAAATATTTTATATTATAAAAAATTTAATAAACTAAAAAATGTTATTTTTATAAAAAATAAAGTTCTATAGGGTCTTCTCGTCCCAAAAAAACAAATAAGCTTTTTTACTAAAAAATTAAATTTTAATTTAAAAAATAATAAAATTAATATCACATTAATCCATTCATACTAGTTCCCAATTAAAAAACTAATTATTATGCTACCTTTGCACAGTCAGAATACTGCAGCCATTTAAAATTAATCATAGGGCAGGAAATACTTTTAAAATAAAATACTAAAAGAAATGTTTTTGATAAACAGTTGGAAAATATATTTGTCGAGTTCATAAATTAAATCATTTAAATTATACTAATTAAATCAATATTAATAAAAAATAAAGATTAAAATTCAAATTTTAGTAAAAAAATAAATAAAATAAGAAATCTTAATAAATAAATTACAATCAATTAAGAACTAAATAAAAGATTTAAACCATAATAAAAATTAAACAAACTCAAATTATAAAATAATATTAAGATTATCCCTAATAATATAAAGTGATAGAAAGAAAATTTCTTAAGATTAAATCACTCTCAATTTAATTGAGCTCCTAAAAAACCAGATAAAATGGAAAACGAATAACTTTTAATTACTAAATTATTATTAAAAAAAATTATGAAACAGTTTAAATAATAATAAAATAAATCATTCCAATTCGGGAATAAAAAATATTTTATATAATAAAAATACCCTGATACAAAAGGTACTAAAAAGTAATTCCTTGATTAAAAATTAAATCCTATTCAGTTTTAAAAAAAAATTTATTCAATTTAAATACTAAAATAAAAAAATATTTATACATAATACAAATAAAATAAGAAAATTCTTAATCAAGAAAAACTAAGAAGTTTTCATATTAATGTAAATAATAAGCTTTTAAAATTAAGCTACATCTTGAAAATCATTCTAGATCTACCTTCCGGTAGATCTACTTTGTTACGACTTGTCCCATTTAAAGGGGAACGACGGGCGATATGTACATAACTTAGAGCAAAATTCAAAATAACAAATTAGTTAAATTTACTACCAAATCCTATGTAAAGGAAAACAATAAATTAATCCTTCCCAACTAATTACAAAAACTAAAGTAACCCATATTTACTTAACTAAAACTGCACCTTGACCTAATATACATTTAAACTAAAAAAAGAAAATTATCCTAATAAAACATTCCTACAAATAGAGATATACAAACTATAATTAAGTAAAAAATATCGTGGTTTATCAATTATAATACAGATTCCTCTGGAAAGAATAAGTTACCGCCAAATTCTTTGAGTTTAATAGAAATTACACTACTAATATTCAGAATAAAAATATATTATTTAAATAATAGGGTATCTAATCCTAGTTTATTACTAAAAATTAAAAAAATTTAAATATAAACTAACCCCAAAATAAAAATTCCACCTAAATAAAAAAATGCTAAGACTATGCCGCACTTAAAAAATTCTACAATACAAAAAATTTAAAATGGTTAAGTTGTATAACCGCGAATGCTGGCACAACATTCATCTAACCTAATTAAATTACTATAAATAAATAATTATTATAAATAATTCTAATTACTGTTAAAACAAATATTCAAGAAAAAACATATAATTCATTTAAAAAACTAAAAAATAAGCAAGAATCAAACTCTTAAAAAAAGAACCCTTTATAAATAGAGAGACATATTCACTGGTTGGGAAAGCTACATGACAGTAACTCAGCTATCTTGCCATCGAGACATATTCACTGGTTGGGAAAGCTACATGACAGTAACTCAGCTATCTTGCCATCGAGACATATTCACTGGTTGGGAAAGCTACATGACAGTAACTCAGCTATCTTGCCATCGAGACATATTCACTGGTTGGGAAAGCTACATGACAGTAACTCAGCTATCTTGCCATCGAGACATATTCACTGGTTGGGAAAGCTACATGACAGTAACTCAGCTATCTTGCCATCGAGACATATTCACTGGTTGGGAAAGCTACATGACAGTAACTCAGCTATCTTGCCATCGAGACATATTCACTGGTTGGGAAAGCTACATGACAGTAACTCAGCTATCTTGCCATCGAGACATATTCACTGGTTGGGAAAGCTACATGACAGTAACTCAGCTATCTTGCCATCGAGACATATTCACTGGTTGGGAAAGCTACATGACAGTAACTCAGCTATCTTGCCATCGAGACATATTCACTGGTTGGGAAAGCTACATGACAGTAACTCAGCTATCTTGCCATCGAGACATATTCACTGGTTGGGAAAGCTACATGACAGTAACTCAGCTATCTTGCCATCGAGACATATTCACTGGTTGGGAAAGCTACATGACAGTAACTCAGCTATCTTGCCATCGAGACATATTCACTGGTTGGGAAAGCTACATGACAGTAACTCAGCTATCTTGCCATCGAGACATATTCACTGGTTGGGAAAGCTACATGACAGTAACTCAGCTATCTTGCCATCGAGACATATTCACTGGTTGGGAAAGCTACATGACAGTAACTCAGCTATCTTGCCATCGAGACATATTCACTGGTTGGGAAAGCTACATGACAGTAACTCAGCTATCTTGCCATCGAGACATATTCACTGGTTGGGAAAGCTACATGACAGTAACTCAGCTATCTTGCCATCGAGACATATTCACTGGTTGGGAAAGCTACATGACAGTAACTCAGCTATCTTGCCATCGAGACATATTCACTGGTTGGGAAAGCTACATGACAGTAACTCAGCTATCTTGCCATCGAGACATATTCACTGGTTGGGAAAGCTACATGACAGTAACTCAGCTATCTTGCCATCGAGACATATTCACTGGTTGGGAAAGCTACATGACAGTAACTCAGCTATCTTGCCATCGAGACATATTCACTGGTTGGGAAAGCTACATGACAGTAACTCAGCTATCTTGCCATCGAGACATATTCACTGGTTGGGAAAGCTACATGACAGTAACTCAGCTATCTTGCCATCGAGACA